ATATATGTATAAAAAAACATATTTCATTTAGCTCCTTCATGCCTACTATAACTAGTTATTTCGGTTTTCTACTAGCGGCTTCAACTATAACCTCAGCTTTATTTATTGGTCTAAGCAAGATACGACTGATTTGAAATTAATTGAATGAACCATTTTTTTTTTTAGAAAAAGAAAAATTTCTGTGGGATTCCATGTATTCTATAGTTCTTTACCGTGTCAATTGCCAATTAGTAGTCATTGAGATTTATGGGCAATTCAGATTAATATTTAGGGATAGATATTACCTCTCTCTTTTTTCCCTTTCCACAAATAAATTGAAATGATTGAAATTTTTCTATTTGGAGTCGTATTAGGTTTAATTCCTATTACTTTGGCTGGATTGTTCGTAACTGCATATTTACAATACAGACGTGGTGATCAGTTGGACCTTTGATTAATTAACATTTTTTTTTTTATTATGAGTCTTGAACAGCATTGACCTCCTGTGGATTAAAGAAAAGAAAGGAGGAGGTCAATGCTGTTCAAGTTAGCGACCTTAATTTCAGTGGAATTTGACCTAACAAGAACGGAATCACGCTCTGTAGGATTTGAACCTACGACATCGGGTTTTGGAGACCCACGTTCTACCGAACTGAACTAAGAGCGCTTTCTTATAACAATAGATAAGACTGTAATTCTCCAATACATCTTGCATGTACATATATATCATAGATAGTATCCTAAAATGAAAGTAAAGATTATGTATGTCCAATTTAATGGATCTCACTTGATTCCTCGTTACTGCTCCTCTGAGCAGTAATAGGTAGGGATGACAGGATTTGAACCCGTGACATTTTGTACCCAAAACAAACGCGCTACCAAGCTGCGCTACATCCCTTTCAATTGGTCTACAGTGTCATTGTAGAGAATCCCTGTCTTCTTTTCCATAGTGTTATTTCTTTCCATTGATATATACAATTTATATTGCCATTTCTTGGTTTTGGGCTCATATCATATAACATATAATAAAAGACTTATATACACGCATATGAGACGGTAAAAAAAAAAATATTTTTAAGCAATGCTCAGGAAGAAAGGGACTTATTCTTATGTTTTAATAAAAGAAAGTAAAATCTTATCTACCAAATCATTGTACATTTCTATTTTTATTAGGGATTACGCGTCAAAATACAAGTAGTCCATAACTACATATGCATCTGATCATATATGTATTGCGATTATGTATTACAATAAAGAAGGAGAATTTTCAATGAGAGATCTAAAAACATATCTTTCCGTGGCACCGGTATTAAGTACTCTATGGTTCGGGTCTTTAGCAGCTTTATTGATAGAGATCAATCGTTTATTCCCGGATGCGTTGACATTCCCTTTTTTTTCTTTTTAGCATTTGAATTTAGATTTAGAATAAGGTAAAAGAGGAAAAAGAAAGAATAAAAGTGGATTCAATCTCAGCTAAACTTGGATTCAGGCTTAAATTACTAATAGAGTAAGAACGGGAATCAAATGTGGGTCTAGGGCAACAGTATCATACAAGATACTTAAATAAGATAATGTACTGCAATTAGAAATAGAGTTTCAAATCATTGTATTACTTATTATTTACTATTACTCTATTCATTGTAATGAAATCCAATTAGGAAGGATTTCGAGTTAGCAACTTCTACTTTTTCTTTGTTCTCTTCTTATTTTATTCGCTTCAGATCGAAAAAATAGAAGAGTTGAGCCAATCAAAAACTAAAGGAGGTTCATGGCCAAAAGTAAAGATGTCCGAGTAAGGATTATTTTGGAATGTGCCAGTTGTGTGCGAAACAGTGTTAATAAAGAATCAACGGGCATTTCCAGATATATTACTCAAAAGAATCGACACAATACGCCTAGTCGATTGGAATTGAGAAAATTCTGCCCCTATTGTTACAAACATACGATTCATGGGGAGATAAAGAAATAGATTGAATGAGGGCCTGTTTGTCACCCTTCCAAGGAACAGGAAAAATTACATATTATATAGATATATAACATATAGTTAATCATATAACTAAACCAAATCCTATTTCTTAATTCGAATTGATTTTTGATCCAATTGAAATAGAAATGGGATTTTAAGGGATAAGGAATAAACAAACAAACCATGGATAAATCCAAGCGACCCTTTCTTAAATCCAAGCGATCTTTTCGTAGGCGTTTGCCCCCGATCCAATCGGGGGATCGAATTGATTATAGAAATATGAGTTTAATTAGTCGGTTTATTAGTGAACAAGGAAAAATAGTATCTAGACGAGTGAATAGATTGACCTTGAAACAACAACGATTAATTACTATTGCTATAAAACAAGCTCGTATTTTATCTTTATTACCTTTTCTTAATAATGAGAAACAGTTTGAAAGAACCGAGTCGACTGCTAGAACTACTGGTTTTCGAACCAGAAATAAATAGGCTTACTCTTCAATCGAATCAAAATTACAATCCATACTCAAAGGCAGTATGGCTTTTTTGTTCAAAAAATTCAATATTACGTAAGAAAAAAAAAAAACATTTATTCTTCCCCGATTCTGTGATTCTTTTTTTATTATTGAGCGCGTTCGATCATTTTGAATACTTTATTATAAATTTTGGATCATACTAATTTCTAGTATACCTTCCCGGAGTTCATTCTCCGGGGAACATCATTTAACTTTTTCCTTAGAGCCCCCTTATTTTAGGATCTCATTGGAAATCATATAAAGACAATTCCTATTTAATATAGCTATTTGTGCAAGTATTTTGCGATTAAGAAGCAATTTCCTCTTGTACAGATCATGTATTAATTTACTATAACTATTTGATACCCTATTCTCGCGAATTACTCCATTTATCCGAGTGATCCACAAACGACGAAAATCTCTCTTTTGCCTATCTCTATCCCGATGAGCGGAAACCAAAGCTCTTATTTTCTGTTGAGTAATAGTTCGAGTAAGTCTTGAATGAGCCCCCCGAAAGCTTGATGCAAATAAACGAATTTTTACTCTACGTTTACGAGCTACATATCCTCGTCTAATTCTGGTCATTGAATAAATGAAACTTTGATGAATAACTAATTGATTTCCGTTCTTTCAGTTATTCTTTTCCTCTTTACTGGTCGATTAATAACAAAACGGATTCTTCCAATGTATAAAATAAAAATTCCAATGGCTTTTGCTACTATAACCTTCCCAACCACTATTTTTTTTTAGGCATTTTACCGCTAAATAATAAATTGATTGATACTAGGTATCAAAAAGAATAGTAAATATAAATGGATAACGAAATAGTGGTTCCATCGTTTCTATGGTTACTTCTTAAACGGCGAGGTCCTCTCTATACACCGGAGCCCCTTCTTTTCTTTTATGTAATCTAGTGGTAACTTGTACAGTTCACACCCTTTGGCTCTACCCATGAATTGCAGTAATAGCTCTTTCACAACGAGATCTACCCATATAGTAATAGTAACGGTATTTAATTATGAAATTTAGCTATGTAGCTGACCCTGTTAGTCCGTTCTTGCAAGAGTGGGAACATCATTTTTCTGCTTGTTAAATAGGATTTCCCCGCTTAATGGATAACCCTTTTTTACCAATGGGGAATTGCTTCTAATCTTAAATTCAGGTGATTGGATTTGCACCAATGGAAACCATAAATTGCATACACAGGGATCTTTTTTATTTTTAGATAGGGAGTGTCATTCTTCCATTCTATCCTATTCACTGGTACTGATCATTGATATTGGAAAATTATGTCCTTTCTTGTGTATCAACTCACGATCTGAACGCGTCGCACATACACCCTAGTACATGTTCCTCGGCGCTGAGGACATCCCCGAAGAGCGGGGGATTTCGTGACATTTCTTATTGGCTGTCTTGTGTTTCTAATAAGTTGTTTAATGGTTGGCATACTGTATCATATACATAATAGGCTGGTTTAGATCGATCCTAACCGGATAATTATGACCGAATGACTATGAATTGCTTCTATCTTATATTTAATAGACTATATAAACGCGGGTAATAATTAATACTAATAAAAATCTTAAAAAAATCACGGATTTGCGGGAAATCCCTGCGATTTTCAGTCAACCGCTACAAGATCAACAATTCCATGAGCTTGGGCTTCTGTTGCTGACATAAAAACATCCCTTTCCATATCTTCGGATACAACCCATAAGGGTTTGCCCGTTCTTTGTACATAAACCCTTGTGATGGTTTCGCGCAGTTTCAGTAGTTCTTCTGCTTCCAAGATAAATTCTCCCGTTTGTGCCTCATAAAAAGAGCTAGCGGGTTGATGGATCATTACCCTGATGATAAATAAATAGTTCCTCTATCTTGCATGATGAGGTGAAAACAAAAGAATAAAATAACAAGAAAAAAAGATAGAATTGAAAAACCGTACAGGCATCTTTTTTGCAGTGCATACGGCTATATAATATAATGGAATTTACTTTTACCTTCTATCGAATAAAGAGAAAATATAGGATCTATCAGACCCAGATCGGCAAATGATCCAATTACCACCCTTCCCCTTTTTTTTTTTGGGGGGGGGAGTTAAAAAATACTATGATGGTTCCGTTGCTTTATATATTTATTTCGTCTGTAATTAAGCAATCCCAAAGTTTCTTTTTGAGCTAAGGAAAAAATAATTTTTTTTTATTTCGTACTATTTCATATTCATAACATAAATATTGTTAAAATCCTTTCGGCGTGAAAACAAAAAAAAGTTTGTGACGCTGAAATGGACTCCCGATAGATAAGATAAAATCGGAAATACTTTTTTTCTCATACTATTCTTTCGATACATAATCTAATGTTTTGAAAAAAAGAAAATAATAATAATTTTTTCATATCGAATTCGAAGTGCCATGCTATTATTACTTAAATATTCCTGCGAAGGCATAGTCCTTTTTTCTATCAAATTAAAATCAAAAACTCAATGGCGCCAAGCGTGAGGGAATGCTAGACGTTTGGTAATTTCTCCTCCTACCAGGATAAAG